TTATTACAACACACTACATGTTCCATTTTTCCATAGAAATGTGAACGTTCAAGAAAGGCTACAGAAGATGTTGATCGTAAATAACAGGATTGTTTACGAAGAAAAACCAATAAAAATTCACATTCAGATACATAAGAATTGTAGAGGAACCAAAATAGTCTTTTATTTTCTTTTGAAAAAACATAAATAGTTTTATTATTCTGAATAAAACTATTCAGATTATGATATTTATGTAAAAAGAATCGCAATAAATGTAAAGAAGGAACATCTTGAATCCAGTATTGAAGGATTTGAACCAAAATTTCCAAATGGATAGGATGGGGTATTAATAGATCTGACACATTATTTAAATGAGATAATTTATCCTCTAAAAAAGGAAATATTGAATGAATAGATCGTAAATTCTGAGATTTTGGTATTTCTTTTTCTTCGGGGGAAGATACTAATCGCAGCGAGAATGGAATTTCCACAATGACTGAAAAACCCTCTGATACTATTTGGGAATAAAAAAAATGAGAATAAAAATAATTGATGTGCCCACGGAGTCCATTTTGGTTAGAATCATTAACCGAATAAATCAAAAAATTCTGTTGATACATTCGAGTAATTAAACGTTTTATAAGTACTAAACTAGATTTATTGTCATAACCAATAAATTCTATGGGTTCATAAGAAATTGAACCTTTTAAACCATCATCATAAGCAAGTGTGTAAATAAACTCCTGCAAGAGAAGCGGATATAGGAATTGTTGTTGCGGAGATCTAGCTTTTTTGAAATACCCTTGTAATTCTTCCATTTAAATTTTGACTTGAAACAGAGACATAGGACAAGAGGCATTTTTGGGGTTATAAAATAATACATAGTGCAATATGGTCCGAACAGGGTCTATAATTATGTAGATATAATACTTACAGTATATATAGTAAGAATAGTAAAAACCTATACCCCGGAGACCTAGAATCCAATCAACAGGATCTCTTTCCTCTCCTTTTCTATACAATGGGTTTTTCCTTCGTTAAAATTACAAGAGAGTAAAAAATCCTTTATTTTTGCAACCCGATCGCTCTTTTGATTTTGGAAAAATTTTGATTCTCTTTACTTTTTACTTTATCAGTATACTGTTTCTTCTACACATCCGTTTCCAACCTATAAATAGAGAATAGTTAGGATTTATTTCATAAAATAAATAAAAAGAATCAATTATTCACTCGCAGAAAACTCTTTTTCTGCACTGGCACTAATCTATTTTTAACATCTAATTAGATCGGGTCATTATTCCAATTTAATAATATAAGCTCGTTGCTTTTTGTTTTACCAAAATTAGGCCTAAAAGACTCTATCCATTTATTCACTAGACCCAACTGTAAATATGAATTTCCTTTGTCTCCTTCCAAAAATAACATATATAAAATATATTACAGTTAAGTAAGGATAAATTAAAAGTTCTATTTTTATAAAAATTATTACGACATGCTGTTTTTTCCTTCATTACCTTTTAGGATCAGTCGTGGTCTTATATAGACTCTACCAATAGTCTGGACGAATTCGTTGCTTCATCCAAATGTGTAAAAGATCATAGTCGCACTTAAAAGCCGAGTACTCTACCGTTGAGTTAGCAACCCGAATTGCAGACACGATAAAAAAAAAAAAAAAAAAATGGGATTGATTGCAATATTGCAATACAGGATTCCACCAAAATAAAAACATTGAACTAGCAACAAATCAAATTAAAGTAAAAATTTTTTAATCAATTATAAACACCAATCCACTAAATATAAGTAGAATTGGATTAAAAACACTTGATCCATTCCATTTTTTTATACGTCTTGTATGACAGTAAATTAAGTAAACACATCATTTAACTTTTGACTAAGGATAAAGCGAAGAAAAAAGCAATATGGGGCAGGAATAAACAAATCTATTTATTTATCTACGATCGAATTATATTTGTTCGGTACGCCATTGTCAATATGAATAGAATGCTGATAAAAAAATTCTTAATAAATCAAATTAAGGCCTTGTGTTGGATTGGCACAATATAAGTAAGAAAAGAAATTTTAATGCAAAAATAAATAAAGGCAGAGTATAGAAAAATATCGAGTTGATTCAATCAATAGAGATACAATAACCTAAATTGACCCCGTCTTTGTCGGTAAATTCCAACAATAAAAAATAAATTATAATAAGTGAGCAAAAAAAGAACAAACAAATTCTGGAGAAATAATTACACAAAGATAGATGCTAGGACCCTCTCTTTTTATTAAAATTTTTTTGACTTTAATTTTAATTTTTTAATTAAATTAACAGTTAATCCAATATTCCTTCTTTAAATAATTCTGCCTTCCTTAAAATATCATGAACAGTTACTGTGGGTTGAGCGCCATTTTCAAGGAAATATAGAATAGCGGGAACATTTGAATAGGTTTGATTCTTTATCGGATCATAAAAACCTACCTTTCGAAGATCTCTTCCTTCTCTTCGGGATCGAACATCAATTGCAACGATTCGATAGATGGCTCATCGGGATAGATGTAGATAAACAATGCCCCCCCTAGAAACGTATAGGAGGTTTTATCCTCATACGGCTCGAGAAAAAATGATTCTAATTTCTGTATATAACAGCAACTATATACTATATAATTATATCAAATAATGAATAAATAATGAATTAGACTATGATTAAAGTAGTTTTTTCTTCCTCTTTCCTTAAAAATTTCCTTAAAAAAAGAAATCTCATTCGTACTCATAACTCAAGTTGGTTAATTCTGAGGAAATCCTTAGATATTTATTGAGCCGTCTCTAACCTCTTTTGTTTGTCTCGTCTCAAATCAATTTTTATTCCGCATTTTATTTTGATCCAATTGTTGAGACAATTGAAAATAGTGTTTTCTTGTTCCGGAATCCTTTATCCTTGTTTTGTGAAATCATTGGGTTTAGACATTACTTCGGCGATACTTACTCCTTTCAAAAAGATAGCAACATACCTTTTGCTTTTTTCATATTTCTTTCTATAGAAAGAAATATGAGAGATTGATTCCCTTGTGATACACTTTATGATCGAAATAGTTTTACGAATTCCGACAAATCTTACTTACTTTTTTTATTTTAAACTTGTTTGAATTTTAACCCTTTTCAATTTATATATGGAGGATATACTTACAAAGTTGGTTCAACTTATTGATTTTTAGTGTCACTAACCCTAGATTCTTCCCCCGGTAAATGAATTAATACTTTCTGCTCGAGCTTCATCATGTACTTTTTTTTAGATTAGAACCCAACACAAATTAGGTTCCTAGTAAAACAGAACAAACTATGTCGAGCCAAGAGCATCTTCATTCGTATAGAAAATGGCGGATGTAAAAATCCACAGTAAATCATGTCCTTCAAGTCGCACGTTGCTTTCTACCACATCGTTTCAAACGAAGTTTTACCATAACATTTCTCTAATTTAATTTCAAAACCGATATGGAATTGATTCAATATGAAATCATGAATAGTCATTGGATCAACTGATATGTATTAGGATATTTTTATATAATATGTATTATGATATAGATATATCATATGGTATGGTCGGCCAATATGCTTTCTATTTTATATCCATTTTATTAATATCTATTATATTATATATATTATAATAGATATTATATATAATAATAGATATTATATATTTAATATCTATTATTATTATATTATATATAGTATTTTCCTTTCCTTACTTTAACTTTACTTTCTGTAAAGGGCTCACTCAGCAAGGATTCCATTTTTAACTCCATATCATATGAATATAATGAAATACAATACATAATATATATATAATATAAAATTATAAAATTAATTTTCCCAATTCCAGAATAAAATATATTTTTAATCAAATAAAAATAAACTATTCCAATGACCCATGAAGGTTGGAAAGTTTATCGATAATATATAAATTTATCACACTTTTTCGAGTAACAAAGCAAAGATTTATATCATAAAAATTGAAGTTAAAAAATCATAATCATAGGAAGTCTGATCTTTTCGTATCTACCATAGAATTGACGTAAAGGTTCTTGGCTTGAACTTGAACCTGAAATAAAGCAAAATCCGTATAAAATGAAAAGCTTTATGCCTTACTTAGTATATTACAAGTCAAATGTAGAATTAGGCTACACCATTTTTTTTTTTTTTTATTACTTTAGGTTTTGGGGAAGAGAATAGAGACCCTTCAAGGAACTAACTTTAATATGAACTTCATATTTATCTGAATAGTAGGAGTATCGCCTATAATATGAATGATGAATAATTAACCCAAAAATTCTTGATTCTTGAATTAAAAAATAAAGATCTTTATTTCCAACTGTATTTGACACTTGATTCTGAGGGTCTGGGACGGAAGGATTCGAACCTCCGAGTAACGGGACCAAAACCCGTTGCCTTACCGCTTGGCCACGCCCCATTTATATTTCTATTCAACATTAATAAATACTAATATAATATTAATATTGGTTATTCGTCAATTCTAGTATGTAATATATTGTTGCTAGGCTTCTATACATGGAGAAATAGAATAAAAAATTAATTGATCATTACATGGAATTCAATTAAGATATTGTATGAAAGTAAAATTCTTTGTATTCTCGTTTGAGAATTGAAAGAGGGTTTTTGATTTGGGAGAGCTCAAAAAAAGAAGGATTTTTTGGCCTGCCTTTTTCATTTTTACCTTATATTATAAAAATGACCCAATCAAAATCAAATTATCTAATCTACAAGAACGAAATTTTTGTTATGCTTAATATCTTTAGTTTAATCTGTATCTGTCTTAATTCTATCCCTTATTTGAGTTCGAGTAGTTTTTTCTTCGTCAAATTGCCCGAGGCTTATGCTTTTTTCAATCCACTCATAGACATTATGCCTATTATACCTCTATTCTTTTTTCTCTTAGCCTTTGTTTGGCAAGCTGCTGTAAGTTTTCGATGAAATTTTTAATATTCTCCGAAATTCATGATTTTTTGAA